ATGGGTATCCAAAGTACGAACGAGATGGATATTTGTTGTCCCAACCATTTTTGTTAGTCCCAATCCAGATACGAAAAGGGAGTGGGTAGGTAATTTTTAACAAAGCTTTTGTGTTGTCGATTGCTAGGTGTAGTGTTTCTTCCCCTATGCCGCCTATTGATACTATATTACTAGGAAGTAGGATTGACCTGTAATACAGAACACATAGGTCTAACCTTTCGCTCAATACTAAAATCGATAACTGAAGCATAGTATTTGAGGCTGCATCAATCGAGGATACACGACAGAAGGAATTGTTCTATTTCTAAACTTCACCTTCAACAAGCGTAGGTTTATTTCAATAATATTTCAATAATTAATCAATAATTAATTATAGTAGAATAAGAATATTTTTTCTTTTTATCTCGAATCGTGTGCCTTTTTCGTAAAACTAGAAGCAGTAAAAGTGAATTAAAAAAAAAATAAAGAATCAAATCACACCATCTCTGTAATAAGTAAATGCCTCTTTTTCTCCTGAAGTTGTCGGAATTATTCGTAATAAGATATTGGCCACAATTGAAAAGGTCTTATCAATAAAATTTCCATTTATCCGCGATCTAGGCATAGGTATCAATCCATTCTATAATTCTTCTCATTACCCTTTCTTTGCGGGAAAATGATTCCACAAACAAAGGATTTGTACGGTACGAAATAACATAAAAACAGAAAAACAGATTCATTTCCAAACAAAATACATTGAACGAACCTTCTGTTACTACTACTACTTATTAATATCTTTAATATCTTTTTTTTTATTCCAATTATTCCAAATACTCAAATTGATCCTTGCGGAAGAATCCAGGAATTTTTCGATTAGGTCAAAAAAAGTCCTTTTGATTGAATTCTGATCTAAAGAGTAAAGGAAAAAGAATCGAATAATCAGTCTATGATGGAAATCAATAAAATAATAATAGATAACTGTTTATTTTTGTTGGGTACATAACGAGTATATACACTATACAATCAAATAGAAATATCCTCGGGATGATTCATGAATTTGTAATAGATTAATGAGATAAAGGATTTGTTAGTGAGAACTTTAAAACTAGAAAGGAATTTTCGAATCTTTATGGAATTGTAGTCTAAATCTAAATAGAATCATGGGCGAAGAATATCCATTAATCATACATGGTCTAAAAAACATAAACCCATCAATCAGTTGATTCGTTCAAATTCATTGATTTAATCCGGTCTATTTTGGCTGGGCATCCCTATCGAAACAAAAATAGAAAATATTCATATTTATATGAATATAGTAATGTCTCGCTATTTCTTCGGTTTCTGAGTCATAATCATTGTGTAGGAGAGATGGCCGAGTGGTTCAAGGCGTAGCATTGGAACTGCTATGTAGGCTTTTGTTTACCGAGGGTTCGAATCCCTCTCTTTCCGCACTTTACTTTCGCCTAATTCGCCAACATTCCTAACTGTAACAAATCAACCAACAAGAAATGCCATTAGTAGAACATAACAGTTAGGTCCTTCTTTTATTTTGATTTTAATATATATCTTTGATTTTAAATTGCTACGGTACGTAAAATACTGGAAAGTACGGGCAAGGAATGAAAATCTTTCTACCGATCTATGATACATGAATAGGAAAAATTCGAGACGGGGGAAGATATATATATGAGTCGGAGAAAATCCGGATCAAACCCCTGACTTTAAACCTTAAGTCAATTTACTTTGGCAAAAGAAAGGGGCCAAATTGTCCGAACTCTTTGCTTTGTATTTTATTTAGGGTTAAGTTTGACGGGAATAATATTCTACCACTAGCAATTCATTTATTTTTAAACCGACCCACTTACTATCTATTACTTGATTGACTAATCCTTTATATGGGAATGGGTGAAGAGTCAAATGTTTGGGCAATTCCTCACGAGGAGATGAATCAAGATAATTTTGAATTAGAGTTCTGGATTTTTGTTCATCCCTCGCCATAATAGTATCTTGGGGTTTGCAACGATAACTTGGTATATCTACTATACCACCATTAACTAAAATATGTCTATGGTTAACTAATTGGCGGGCTGCCGGAATAGTCGGAGCCATACCCAATCGAAAAAGGATGTTATCCAAACGCATTTCAAGTAATTGTAGTAAAACCTGACCTGTTGACCCTTTGGCTTTTCTGGCGATACGTACGTATTTAAGTAATTGTCGTTCTGTAATACCATAATGAAAACGCAATTTTTGTTTTTCTTCTAGACGAATACGATATTGAGACCTTTTCCCGGAACGCGATTGGTTTCTAAGATCAGTTCCGGCTCTAGGCCTTTTATTAGTTAATCCGGGCAAAGCTCCTAGACGACGTATTTTTTTGAAACGAGGCCCTCGGTAACGCGACATAAAGACTCCTTTCTTTTTTCTTTATTTATTTTCTTTATTTATATTTCATTTTACAAAATAATTCAAAATTAAAACTGAACTAAATGATAAATGAAGCGAAATCCCCTGAAGTATTGTATTAGAATAATTAATGAAATTCTTTTTTATTGTATAAATATCGTATACGAATCCTTTTTTGTATTATATATTTTATTTTGTATTTTTATTTTCAAATATGTAAGGAAAATAAAAGGAAAAGAAAGGGTTAAATCGCGGTACACCAAATCAAATCAGGAAAAAGACTCTTTCTTTTCCTTTTATTCATATGAAGAAGGAAAGGGGACCTTATTGTTTGTTCTTTGATTTCAAAAAATTATTCATCATGTAAAATAAATCGAACAAATACAGAAAAAAAAAATAGAGAAAAGCCGGCTATCGGAATCGAACCGATGACCATCGCATTACAAATGCGATGCTCTAACCTCTGAGCTAAGCGGGCTCACTGAAATTCTACATACTATAGGAATTCGATAAACTATATCTTAGTTTAGGCTTAGCTATTAACTATTCATTTTTATTCTTTTATAATATTCAAATATTTATTTCAAATCAAATAAATCAAATAAATATTGAATTTCGTTTTTTTTTATTTCTTTCATTTCTATATATTTTTTATTTTTGTCTAGAACAATTCAATTCTATTTCAATTCTATTTCATTCAATTTAGCAATTATATGAAATTCTATTTATATTTAGCAGGTCTATGAATTTGAAAATTCATTTCAAATCGAAATTGAAAATTATTATATTATTAATATAAATGGATATTGATTTTCATTTTTGTTATAGTATATAGGTTTGCCCTAATAAAAAACCTAAAAAAGGAAGGAAAGGATAAGAATAAAAAAATTCATTAAAAAAAAAAAAATTCGAATTCTAAGAATTTAGAATCAATAAAGTAGAAATCCAGATCATAATAACATAATAAGATATTCTTCTGCTTTCATTCAGAGACTAAGATGAAAAACAAAGAATCGAACCTTTGAGTATAAACAATTGCATGGAAAAATTAAATGATAAGAGAATATATATGGTATATATCCATCCATATTGAATTGCAGCTACAGAAATGATAGAATCATTTCTAATTAGGCCAAATCAAAAATCAAATAAATAAAGGCTTTCGATAGAGATGAAAGAAGTTAGACAAAAAATAAAAAGGAGAAAACACTTTTCGGTATAGTAATCGGTATAGTAATCCGTATCAAATCTAATGAATTCAACGATTCCGACATAAAAGAAAAAAAAGGAAAGACATTCCACTGAGATCTGAATTTTAAAACAAAGTAAAGGGGGATATGGCGAAATCGGTAGACGCTACGGACTTAATTGGCTTGAGCCTTAGTATGGAAACCTACTAAGTGAAAACTTTCAAATTCAGAGAAACCCTGGAATTAATAAAAATGGGCAATCCTGAGCCAACTCCTTTTTTTTTTTCAAAAAAAAAAGTAAAAAATAAGAAAGCAAGAATAAAAAAAAAGGAAAGGTGCAGAGACTCAAAGGAAGCTGTTCTAACAAATGGGGTTGACTGTGCTGTGTTGTTATAAGAATTCTTCCATCCAAATTCCAATCAACAAACGGGTAAAGCATAAGGGTAAAGCATATACGTAGTGAACTATATCAAATGATTAATGACAACCCGAATCCGTAATCCGTATTTTTTTTATATATAAGCTGAATTCTATTTTATATAATATGAATATGAAATATATATTCTAAAATATATAATTCTATCTAAATAAAAATTTTAGAATATGAAATGAAAAAATTTATACGAAAAAATGGAAGAATTGAATTATTGGGTTATGAATTGATTCCAAGTTGAAAAAAGAATCAAATATTCATTTACTCCATAGTCTGATAGATCTTTTGAAGAACTGATTAATCGGACGAGAATGAAGATAGAGTCCCGTTCTACATGTCAATACTGACAACAATGAAATTTATAGTAAGAGGAAAATCCGTCGACTTTAAAAATCGTGAGGGTTCAAGTCCCTCTATCCCCAAAAGCTTTTTTTATTCCCTAACTAGTTATCCTTTTTTTATTAACGGTTTGAAGGTGTTTATGTTCCTCATTTTTTTGTTTTCAATTTCAAAAAGGCTTCGGACGGAAATACTTTTCCCTTATCACAAGTCTTGTGATATACGTACAAATGAATATCTTTGAGCAAGAAATAATAATTTGAGTGATTCACAATTAATATCATTATGTGTACTAAAACTTAAATAAACTTAGAGACAAAGTCCTTCCCAAAGAAATTACTACGGTCCCTAGATAAGACTTTGTAATACTTTTCGTCCTTTTAATTGACATAGACCCGAGTTCTCTATTAAAATGAGTAGAGGATGCGCTAGAAAGGGGAATGGTCGGGATAGCTCAGCTGGTAGAGCAGAGGACTGAAAATCCTCGTGTCACCAGTTCAAATCTGGTTCCTGGCACATTATTAATTTTTGGACGAGTATCCATTCTAGAAATTAACCAGTATGGATCGATATACATATTGATTAATAGTCCAGATCATGACACATACGCAAGTTATTTTATTTTTTTAGTTATCGCGCGATATACCCCATCC